GGGGTCCCGTTGAACTGCTACTAATGAGAACAATTTTTTATCATGTTTTTGAAAAATGAACTTAATTAAATTAGTAGATTGCGAACATATAGTATTTCTTAACCTTTCAAAGATAGAATAAAAAAGGGGAATCACTTAATTTCCTTTTCCTGCTTTCCCGGCTGACATAATATTTTTTATCATTTTTTCTATCATTAAAATTTTGTCTATACTATATAGAAGTTTTTTCTGATTCTTTTTATTTATTTAGTATTTCATCAAAATTGAAATAAAAAAAATAAAACTACAAAAAGTAACTACTATATATACTATTAATTAATAGTATATAGAAACAGTAATATATATGTAAACTAAGAATAGGAATTTTTTAACGAATGGAATCAAGAAGGACAAGATCGACACAAGAAAAGGAATTTTAGACGTCCTTTTCTTGTGTCGAAGACTAGCAAAAAAAAGAATACTCCCTATAGTCCCTAAAATTTTTTTGGTTCTTTTTTACGAATTTGATAAAGCTAAATAGATAGATCTAAAAATTCATTTCGGATAATTGAACCTTCTCAAACTGTTTCTTTTTAAGAACCAAAAAGATTTGTGCCAAAACAACCGATCCTAAGAAGAACAAAAGGCCTTGGACACGTAATGGATCTTGAAGTACTATTTCCGCATCTCCCTGACCAAATCCACCCACATTAGGATTACTCGTTAATGGTTGATCGAGTTTAATGGATTCGCCCTCTGAAACAAGAAGTTCTAGGCCTCGAGGGATAATATCAATCACTTGGCGTCCATTCGATGCATCCACTATGGTTATTTCGTATCCCCCCTTTTCTTTTCGTAAAATTTTGCTTATTATCCCTCCTGCCGTAGCATTATAAACTGTATTGTTACTTTTGCTACCATCAGGATAAATCTGACCCCTTCCCCTGTTTCCACCCACGTATATAGGATATTTTAAGAAGTGAACATCTTTATTAGTAGCAGGGTCCGGGGCAAGAATAGGAAAGGTTATTTCACTATATTTTTGACCAGGAACAGGACCTATCACAAGAATATTTTTTTTATTGGGGCGATAATTCTGAAAAGACAGATTTCCTATCTTTTCTTTCATCTCGGGTGAAATACGATCGGGGGGGGCTAATTCAAACCCCTCCGGTAAAATAAGAACAGCTCCCACATTCAAAGCTCCTTTTTTACCATTAGCTAGAACTTGTTTTAGTTGCATATCATAAGGAATTTTAACAACTGCTTCAAATACAGTATCAGGAAGTACCGCCTGTGGAACCTCAATATCCACGGGCTTACTAGCTAAATGGCAATTGGCACATACAATACGCCCAGTTGCCTCTCGTGGATTTTCATAATTCTGCTGGGCAAAAATCGGATATGCACTTGAAATGGATGCCCAAGTTATTATATATATCATGAGTGAGACAGATATGGAGCGAGTAATCTCTTCCCTTATCCAAGAAAAGGTATTTCTAGTTTGCATGGTCCAATCATTTATCCCGAAAATTTCTACAATAAAGTTAGGTAGGTCGATAATATACTTCCCTAGCCACAATTCTGCTATTTACATTTACTGAAAAAAAAAAAAAAAATTGTTGAAATATACAAGGAATCCCTCATGGGTAAAAAGAGTAAAGTAAATACGACTTTGATTTGGTTATGATGTATAAAGTAAGAAAGATTAGAATTGGATCAGTGAATCATTTTTTAGTCATTTATTGCATGATAAATCACTACAAGTGACGGAGATACACGATTTAAATAACGAAAGATCCAATATTTAAAAATTGTATCAAGAATGACTGGAAAGGTAGAAACGAGACCAGATAAAATTTGCTCATAATGAGCAAATCCAAAATCTTTGTAAATATAACCAATCATGAGTTCCCAACCGTGAGGCGAATGAAATCCGATACATAAATCAGTTAATAAAAGAATCGAAAAAGCTTTAATTGTATCACTTAAATTATATAGGAATTCTTGAACCCAAGAATTCAGAATAAAAAGCTTTTCCTTACCCCAAAAGGAATAACCACTTAGAATAACGAAAGATATTAGATTTGTCGAGAAGTGCAAGATTGTATGGATACGATACTCATTGTGTATCTTGATGAATTGGATCGTTTCTTTGTGGATTCCTAGACGAAATTGTTGTAAATCGGTTTCTGGGTATTCCTTTATCATTTCATCCAGCTGGAATAGTTCCTCTAATTGTATGAATTTTTCTAGAACACTTTTTTCTTTAATATCATTCAAAAAAGTTTCGCATTGTCTAGTATTCCACCAATTAGTAATCCAAGTTTTCAAACTTTTATTACAGCAGAGAGAGATCAACCAGGGCAAAAAGACTATAGATGTAAAATAAAAAAAAGGAATGAATGCTTTCTTTTTTGGCATTTTGAATCTGTGAATTGTTAATGAACCTACCGCACTTGTTGATTCTATTAGATCTAATATTTATATCGAGCACGAGTTTCTATTCTAATTAGAATAGAATGTATTGAGCCTATGAATCCATTTTATCTTTTTCTTTTGATTCAATACTTAGTCTTTACTTTGAATCTAGAAAGAATACAGAAATATACTCGGAATACACTTCCAATTTGAATCAAGAAAAAATGAGATTTCCAGGATGTTATTCCCCCTTTTTTCGAGCAATACTAAAAGAACTTTTTCAAAACGAAGAAACTCCCTTTCTTTTCTATCAAATATATCAAAAAAAAAGGCATAAAAGAATATGATGAATATTCAATTGACAAAAAAAAAGAAAGAAATTATTTCGTTTTTTCTTCCTACTGCCAAAGCATTTAGTCTTTTAAAATTCATTCATTTCAAAATACTTCAATTGGTACACGCAAGAAGTAAGCCAATTCAGCAGCTTTTTGCTCAATTTCTCGTGTAGTAAAATTCTCATCAGTACGAATTAAAGGAATAGCCCCTTGACCTCGAATTTCCATATAAAGGACACGCCGAGCAGAAACACCCTCTTTAACTTCTATTCTGATGGACTGAATATCTTTCATAAGGAATCGTAAAAAGATGCGACGACTTTTTCCAGGAAATCCCCAACGAAAAATACGCACTATTCCTTCTTTTCGGTCGAAAAGATCATAACCACTACCCACATTCCACAAAATAGTGCACCACAAATAGCAACTAATAAAGAGACCTGCGATCCCATAGAAAGACATTACAATCCCTTGTGGAAAAAAAAGGATTTGCTGAGACGCAAATAACGATATCAAATTTCTACCAAGATAACTGGAAGTTCCAACCAATAAGAATCCTAATGAACCTAAAAATAAGATAAAGGCCCAGCAGAAATTACTTGTTTTTCGAGACCCCGTTATGAATTCTATCCATATAGATTCTGATCGCCAACTCATATATATTAGATCCAGTTATACAATTTTTTGGAATTGAGAAAATATGACTTTCCTTTTTTGTTTTCAAAATAACTCTCATCAACTATTTTGTTGTGAACCTTTACCTTAGGAGTAATTCATAGAATTGTTTATATCTAAAATAAGAACATCTCCTTTCTTTATATGATCCCCTATAACTATATAGATAGAAATAAATACATTAGATTTTAATTTCATACATCGGCCCGATGATGATCTATTTTTTAAAAGAGCGCAAATTTATTTACCCATATAATACGTTTACACATGGATAAGACCTTTTTTTAGTTATGTTTGTAGGAATCTATGTGTTATACAATATTCTACCAAATGGGTCTTATCAAACCGAAGTTTTTAAAATAAAAAAGGAGTGATACGATTAGGTCTCATCCGATCTAAAAAATCTTATTTTTTTGAATATGAAGAAATAAAGAAGCCATTGCAAGTGCCGGAAAGACTAGGCCTACTAAAGGCACAAAAATAGAGGGTAAGTTATTCAAAGTTGTCATAAAATGGGTACCTCAATTTAATATTTGTACCTGTTATTGTTATATTCTGAATTCTAAAGATATCTTAGAATATCTTGTATTTTTATTATTTTTATTATATATTTCTATTATATATATTATATAATTATACTAAGTATCTTTAAGTAAATATATATCTAATACTAATATACAACCTAATAGAAATATATAGAATAGAACCTAATAGAAATAGAATAAAAAAATAGGTACAAGAAACGCCAAACTAAATAAATCGAAATAAATGGACTTATCCATCTTTCAAAATAACATAGATCGTAGTCCCCTTGTTAGATTTATTATTCTTTTTGTTATTTTTGTCTTCTAATAGTCATTAATAAAGAAAAAATTTTATTCCATTACTAATTTCTACAAAATTGATTAGAATCTGATCCCACAACAGGGAATTTTCGGGAAATGCAAAAAGATGGAAGACTCTCTATCGATCTGTATATATCTCTATTTGAATTATCTATACATATGCAAGCAAGAGAGGAAAATGAACTTTGTTTTATTTGTCTAGTCTAATTTGAACTTACCGAAAGCAAAAATGCACTTTTTTTCTTGTTGATAGAGGTTTACTGAGTAGTAAACAATAATATCGATAAAAAAACGATTCGAAAGAAAAATGCATTTTTCGGGGTTTTCGTTTAATTCTAATAAACTAACTGTTCTATTTGATTTAATTTTTGTTCAAAGGAAAAAAAGCATGGAGCTGAAATAACTCACTCACAACACCTTTTAAAGCATTACGTGGTACAATTGCATCCAATAAGCCCTTACGTAATAAAGATTCAGCTGCTTGTGAACCTTCAGGCACGGCTTTTTTCAATGTTTGTTCAATTACTCTTTTACCCGCAAATGCAATATAGGCATAGGGTTCGGCAATAATGATATCCCCCAACATACCAAAACTAGCTGTCACCCCGCCGGTAGTAGGAGATGTAAGAATTGATATATAGAATAACTTTTTACTTGATTGATAATCACATAAAACCGAAGAAATTTTAGCCATTTGCATCAAACTTAAACTTCCTTCTTGCATTCGTGCTCCTCCGGAAGAACA